TCGTGGATGAAACCAGAGGGAAAAATGCCATTGCCAAAAAGTGACAAGATAACATTTCCATTTATTCATAAAAAGAGACGTCCCTTTTGAAGCCAGAATGCATTTTCTTTGATATCTAACATAATGCATGCAAGGTTCTTGGACCAACCAAAGGTTCACCTGACAATCCGTAACCTTAAGAAGGACGCTCCCCAGACATTCTATTTTTCCATAGAAATAGATTCGTTCAAGAAGAACTCCAAAAGATGTTGATTGTAAATGAGAAGATTGGTTACGTAAAAATATGAAAATGGATTCGTATTCACATACATAAGAATTATATAAGAATAAAAAGAATCTTTGATTTCGTTTTAAACCGGCTTTATTTAGAGTACTAAGACTCCAATACTCGTTGAGAAAGAATCGTAAGAAATGCAAAGAAGGGGCATCTTTTACCCAATAGCGAAGGGTTTGCACCAAGATTTCTACATGGACAGGGTAGGGGATTAGGATATCTAACACAAAATCGAAATGTGAAAAATTGTCTTCTAAAAAGGGAAATATTGAATGAATGGATCGTAAATTCTGAGATTTGACTATCTTTTGCCTTTTCCCTTCTAGAGAAGATATTAATCGTAGAGAAAATGGAATTTCCACAATAAATGAAAACCCCTCTGATAGGATTTGAGAATACAAATCCTTGTTGCGGCCCCAAAATGGATTTTTCTTCAAATCATTCGTAGAAATCAGAAAGTGGTTCTGTTTATACATTCGAGTAATTAACCGTTTCACAATCAGTAAACTGGATTTATTCTCAGAATCCCGATTTTCTGACAAAAAGGATCGACTCAAACTACGATCATGAGCAAATGCATAAATATACTCCTGAAAAATAAGTGGATATAGAAAGTCCTGTTGTCGAGATCTCTCTAACTGTAAATCTCTTTGGATTTCCTCCATTTGAAATTCGATTGGAATCAAAGGTAGTTTAGGGGGTTATCAAATGCTACATAGTACGATACAGTCAAAACGGGGTATTCTTTTCTACTAAGAAAAAATACCTCGAACTTATCAACAGATTCTCTGCCCTTTCTTTTTTCCATTTCATTTAGTCTATGTTATAGGATAAGAAGATGGTTAGAAATCTTTTATTTTTTAAACCTAATCGCTCTTTTGATTTCGGAAAAATTCGTTATCAATATACTGCTTCTTTTACACACCTCCATTCCATAATATAGAATGCCAATAGTTAGGATTCAGTAAAAAAAGATAGAATCCACTCGTGGGAGAAGAAGCTCTTCCCGTATCAGGCACTAATCTACTTTTAACGTCTAATTAGATCGGGAAATTATTCCAATTAAGAACAAAAGCTGGTTGCTTTTTCTTTATAATAAAAAATTGAAGCCCTGGGGCCATATCCATTTATTCATTCGACCCAACTTTCTTTTGTTCCATTCCAAGAATTTCAACAGGGTTTTCTACCGATCCTATAAAAATGAAATACGCTTGGAACTTTCCATTGATACGACATGCTATTTTTTCCATCCATTCCCTTTCAGGATCAGTCGCGGTCTTCCAAACTTTTCCATCCAATGGTATGGACGAATTCCTCGCTTCATCTATATGTGTAAAAGATTCTAGCCGCACTTAAAAGCCGAGTACTCTACCGTTGAGTTAGCAACCCAAATAAAAGCGAAATGAAAAAAAATGTAGTTTTCAACTCAGGTATGTTATAGATACACTATAAAAATCAAAAATCAATCAAGTTGAATTGAAACAAAGAGAAAGGAGATGAACTAATCAAATCATTCAACAAAAAAAAAAAAAACAGATCATTTGAATTTGGTAAAAAAACCTATGGGACGGAAATAAATGGACCCCTTCTCACTTATCAAGATGAATTATATTTGTTCGATACACTGTTGTCAATATAAAAAAAATGGTGAAAAAAGAATAAACTGGAATAAAGAAAAAGAAATTGCATTTTATTTGAAATAAAATTAACAATCCAATAATATTCAACCTCTATTAGCACTACATATCTAATCTACATATTGTATAGATAGATACAATAAAAAATCTAAATGAAAGAAAAAAATCGTTGCATAATAGATGGATTTCATCAATCTAAGTGGAATAAGTAAAGTAGATTTCTTTCGGTTAGTGGAGTTCTAATGAAAACCGCACAATTGAAGGAAATGTCCCGATTTTTTATTTATCGTATCAAGTTTTTTCGTTCTAGACCGTCAGATTCGATGGAAGCAATGATAAATAGATACGAATAGAACAGAAAAAGGGGGGTCAAAAAAACAAGTATAGAAAAACTATAGAAAATTCTATACAAGTTGGTACCCCCCTTGGTATTACTTTAATTTAATTTCGTTTGATTGGACGGAAGTTCCTTAAAAACTTCCGCTTTCTTTAAAAGATTATGAACAGTTACTGTGGGTTGAGCCCCTATTTCGAGGAAATATAGAATAGCAGGAACATTTAAATAAGTTTGTTTCTTTATTGGATCATAAAACCCCAGTGTTCTAAGGTCTTTTCCTTCTCTGCGAGATCGAACATCAATTGCAACAATTCGATAGACGGCTCATTGGGATAGATATAGATGAACAGGACCCCCCCTAGAACCGTATAAGAAGTTTTCTCTTCGTACGGCTCGAGAAAAAATGATTGAATTCAAAGTTTTGTCTATGTATATATACAATTCGAATATTATAATAAATCAATGACAAAAGAGCCTATAACATAGACTATACTATGATTTCAGTCTTTTTTATTTGCAGGAAGAAAATAAAAAAGAAACCATTCGTACTCATAACTCAAGTTAGATTATTTTCAAAGAAAATCTTTAGTCAATTTCATTTATTGAGCGGTCTTTACCCCGCTTTCTTTGTCTCGTTTAAAATTCGATTTAGATTCTTGAGTTTGATCCAATTCTTGAGACTAGCGAGACAATTCAAACGGCATTTCCTTGTTTTTGGATCCTTATTTTTTGATTTTAAATCATTGGGTTTAGACATGACTCCGGTGCTTCTTTTCTTAATGCTTTCAAAATGGCAGCAACATACCCCTTGTTGATTAAAGAATCATACGGACAATTGATTCCCCGTGATACACTTTGAATCCAAAAAGTTTGATCAATTGCAACAAGTTTTTTTTTTATTGCAAACTTGTTTGAATTGGATCCTTCAGATTTGGATATATTATATGGAAGAAGATATATTTACGAAGTTGTTCGGATTGATTGGCATTAACCCTAGATTCTTGACCCCGAAAAAGAACTGAATCCTTTTCTACTCGAGCTCCATCGTGAACTATTAACAACTCCCCCAAAAGGAAGGGTTCTAATGTAAAAACAATGTCGAGACAAGAGCACCTTCATCATTTATTACTAGATAAATGGAAAATGGTGGATGAAAAAATCCACAAAGGATCATGTCCTTCAAGTCGCACGTTGCTTTCTACCACATCGTTTCAAACGAAGTTTTACCATAACATTCCTCTTATTTGGAACTGAATTGATTCAATCGTGGAATCATGAATAGTCATTGGTTGAGTTGTACATAGCCGTCGTACTCTAGATCTTATATTTTCTATGTATGTGTAACTTCTATATAGGAGATATGTGTAATATGGGTAGTGGAATTATTTTTCTGAAAAAGTCTTAGCATGACAGCAGCTTTAACATACCTAAAGCTATTTTTTAGATAAAATAGAATAGAAAGTAGAAATCTAGAATCTATAAATATAAACAAATAACGTTTTGAATCTTAATCTTCAAGTGATTGATATAGAATAGATTCCACCTTTTCTACTTTTTGAATCCTAGAAATTCCATTCTTGTGATTGAACTAAAACGACACGTACCATATAACCATAACCCTATAGATAAGAGATAAGCTAAACATTTCTTCATTTTAAATGGATTTTGGTTAACATATTTTCAATACTAATCTTTTCATAAAGTGCAAAAAAATAAGGGATAAGATAAACCACCCCCTCCCCAATCATTTCATCGATTTCCAACTCTGCATTTGAACTAAACACGAAATACCAAAAAAATGGATATGCTCTGGGACGGAAGGATTCGAACCTCCGAATAGCGGGACCAAAACCCGTTGCCTTACCACTTGGCCACGCCCCATTTCCATTTTAAATTCACACTAAAAAACAATAGTCTTGTTATTGATTTTTTGTCAACTCCAGTCCAAAAATCTATATATCTATAGAATATACTGGTATTAGGATTTTGATACATATTATTATAGATTATAGATATTATCTATCTATAATAGAATATAATTGAATTTATTGATCATTACATAGAATTCAATTAAGATATTGTATGAAAGTATGATTCCTTCTATTCTCCTTTGAGAATTGGAGGATTTTTGATTGGGTGGATTTCAAGAAAAAGAAAGAAGGATTTTTTGTATACCTTACAGCCTTTCTTCCTTTTTCCGTATCTCAAAAAAAAACTCAATCAAATTGCAATTATCTCCAAGAACAAAATGTCTGCTATGCTTAATACCGCAAGTTTGATCTGTATTAATTCTGCCCTTTATTTGAGTCCTTTTTTCTTCTTCGGCAAATTGCCTGAAGCCTATGCTTTTTTGAATCCAATCGTAGATATTATGCCAGTCATCCCTTTGTTTTTTTTGCTCTTAGCTTTTGTTTGGCAAGCTGCTGTAAGTTTTCGATGAAATCTTTAATAAAAATATCCTAGAAAATGAATGCATGATTTTTCGCGAAAAATTGCTAACAACTGCAAAAATTAGATAGTCTGAACCTTAGATTCGGACACTAAAATTATTGGATAGTCGCCAAAACTCTGGTTTACCCGTATTTCCTCATTTTAAATCCTTTATTCATTCCAGGGAAAGACCCTAACCCCATTAGGGTCTCCCACAACATCTAATTTGAATAGGAAAGTATTTTTTTAATGAAAAAAAAAAATACGATTTCTTGGTTTCAAAATAGGATATGTGGTAGAAAAATGGAAGATCTATTCTCTT